TTTCTGGTGGAATTTTCCTGCTTCTTATTTCTTTCTAATGATGTTCTATAAATACAGGGTTTCTTCTTAGTTTCAGAATGAATATATTTATATGATAAAAGATCATATCTATAGTTTTTTTCAAAATTATCCTCTTTATTTGATAATAAATAGACTTGCAAATTTTGTTTTTTTTTGTAATCAAAAAAAGGGTCTTTTTCATAGGAATACCATTTCTTTAAATCATTATTTTGAGAGGTATTTATCCCATTTCGCCATTTTTGGGGGACTAATCTAGACCATGTAATCTGAGATAAATCGTATTGATAATGACCTCTTAACCAGTTTTTCCATGGATTCATTCCATAATTTGGAAGTTTCTTATGTCTTATTTCGGAATCAAAAATTCCTTGTCTTCCAAAAAAATCCTTTATTTCATTCTTAAGAAAAAAAGATGGTCCATTATATTGAAGAATAGATCTTACCTTATTGAAGTTAATTGCTTGGGTTTGTGATAATTTTAAAAATACATATTTTTGTGACAAGTAAGATAAATTAAAAAAAATATGTGACTTTCGCTTACTATTTCTAAGATTATCAAATATCTTTTTTATAGTCATAGGCGAAATAAAGTCAATTTTATTTTGTTTTGTTTTATTAATCCTTTCTTGATCTTGATTTCTTTTATTATTGTCAATGTATTTCTCAACAATTTTTTTTGTTGATTCCATAAAAAGGTATAGAGTGATTCTGCGCATATTAATGATACATAGAAAGATATCAATGTATATTTTTTCAATGCAAAATTGAATTAATAATTCAATATTTTTTCTTTTTAATAGTTTCCAAATTTTTGGGGGTGATTCCCCATTATTCTTTTTATTTTTTTTCATTATTTCTATTTGATTTCTGATTGTGTTTCTTCTATCAATTCTATGTTTCATTTCTTCTTTTGCCTGTAAATAATTTGTCCAACCTGTAGCTCGATTTTGACTAAGTGATTCATGAATTATCTTATTACTGATTATAGAATAATTTTCTGTTTGAGTTTGACTTGATTCATATATTTCTCTCGGTATAAATAATGGAATTCTTGTTCCTTTTAAAAGTTCTTTTATTATTTGTTTTACAAATAAAACAGCTTTTGTTTGTTTCTTTGTTATTTTTTTTAAAACTCTTCGAACTCTAAAATTGAATTTTCTGATTTCGACTTTATAGTCTATATCTTTAAAAATAGGTTCAAAAAAGGAAGGTGTTTTTCGAGGAGGCCCAAAAGGATATTCTGTTTCCATTCCCAAAACTGTTAAAAAACAAGAATCAAAATCATCCTGTTGCTTTGGATCGCTATCAGAGAGTCGTAGTTTAGATCTGTGCCAGGGTTTCAAATGAAAAGGATATAGGATTTTGATCTGAAAACCTTCTCTTAACCAATTTTTAGGAAATTCCGTTTTGGAGAATTGAAGACCATTATAGCTGCACTTTAGATAAATTTCTCTATTCCAATCTTGGAAATCCTCATACCATTCCGGAGATTGCCGTAATAAAATACGGCCAATATTCTTAACTATTATGAATAAGGGTAATTTAATATATCTTCTAAAAATTGATTGAGCTAGTAACAGAACACTTCTTGTTTTTTGTGCATATGGAATGTTATCCCAGAATTCCATTGCGTCTTCCTGGTTATTTTTTTTTATTTGGAGTTGTTGATCTAAAATTTCGAATTCTGACTTTTTACCCAACCAATCTCTAATATTAAAAAAAAGTTTCATTAGGTTGGATATAGGAAAAGGAAAATCCTCCATTTTTTCCAAAAAAAGAGGGGAATGGGGATTTCCTTGAGAGGGTCCCCAAATAACCATTTTACGCCTTTGAACGCGCATAGATCCTTTTATTACGGCTCGACGAAAATCCGGTTCTTCTAAATAACTTATAAAACCCGAATCTCTATTAAATTTTATATAAAGATTATAATTCTTGAAATGAGACTTCTTAAAACTTCGTCTGGAACGAGTTAAAAAAGCTATACGTTTAAATCTTCTTGTTCGAAGCTGGTGATCCAGCCCTTGCATTATGCCTTGTTCTTTTCGTCGTTTTTTAAAATGTTGTTCCAACTCATTGATTAATTTGTATGACCATCGAGGGGGTTTTTTACCTATTTTGTTTATTCCAATAGATTTTTTTTCACGCTTAGGGTTAGTTAGAATTGCGTTCAATGAAAACTTTAACCTATTATTTGAATCTATTTTTACTTGTTTTTTTTCTGATCTTTCGATTTTCTGTTCATATTCTGGAGAATTAGGATAGGGAAGAAGGATATCATGAATTTGATTTAGTTCAGATGTTTCTGTGCAATTTTCTATCGAAGTTTCGTTTATGATTGAAGAAGAAAATAATTTCTTCATTCTTCCACGATACATCCCATTTAAAAAGGGATCATACATTTTAACTAGGCAATTTTTGTTTTTAGGCTCAGTATTACATAATTTAACTAGGAAATTTTTTTTGTTTTTAGTTTCAG